CTATCATTTTCCATTACGAAAAAGAATTAGACATTGCATTAGTTCATGCATTATGACAAGAATTCTATTTCTCTAAATAAAATAGGTATATAGGAAAGAAAGAATAAAAAAAGATCTCTTTTTTGCAATTCGATTCTTTCGAGTTTTTTTCGTTCCTATTCTCCTTTCTCAGAAAAGGTGGACATTACCAAAGTAAAAGATTGCTTCGTTCTTGATAGTTATTTACTTAATCAGTGGATAGGAACATACTCTGGATCGAAATCGTGGGGAGTACTTCTTAATCGTTTCTACCAACTTAAAGCCCCAATTTGAATTCCTTTTAGGTACAGAAATATCCTGTTGGATAATTTACAGAATCTCCATTACTAATCCTTTGTGTATCTTGGTCTTCCTAACCATCCACTTAACCTTCCATTATGGTAATACATCTATGTTAATAGATAGTAAAAACTCCATACAGTTGATCTTTTGAACCCGCTTCAAGCCATGATGACTAATCAACCAATCTTGGGGTAAACAGTCTCGACTGCTTATATTTACTTTCATTTCATTCTTGTACATAGGAAATGAGATTCAATCCCTTTAACTGCAAATTGAAAAGCCGTTTTATTTCACTCATATAACTATCTGGTTTAGTTCATCAACCCGAATGATGAATAAAAAAAGAAAAAATATATTATATATTCAACTCATTTAACTTTCTTACTAGAAAGAAAAGAAATAGGGGAAATTTTATGTCTCACCGAATCACACGTAGAGAGATTGATAATACACATAGAGTTAATGGTATTTCATAACTAATTGATTGAGCAGCAGCTCTTAAACCACCTAAAAAGGAATATTTATTATTTGATCCATATCCCGACATAAGAAGTCCAACGGGAGCAAGACTTGAAACAGCGATCCATAAAAAAACACCAATACTAAGATCGGCTAGAATAAGGCGATAACCAAAAGGAATTACTGAATAACTTAGTAAAATGGATATGACTGCTATGGATGGTCCGATACTGAATAAACGAGTATCCCCTCTAGATGGAAAAAGATTCTCTTTGAAAAGTAGTTTTGTGCCATCTGCTAGAGCTTGCAGAATTCCCAAGGGGCCGGCGTATTCAGGTCCAATACGTTGTTGTATCCCTGCAGATATTTCTCTTTCTAACCAAACAATTACTAGTACGCCTAGTGTGATTCCTAATACAAGAGTCAAAATAGGGACAAGCAACCATATGATCCCATAGATTTCTTTTAAGAATTCCAATCTGGAAAAAGAATGGATAGCTTGTAGTTCTGTTGTATTATCAATTATCATTTCAACGATCAACTTCTCCCATAATGATATCTATACTACCTAGTATCGTCATAATATCAGCCAATTTCATTCTTTTAACTAACTGAGGAAGAATTTGCAAGTTGATAAAACCCGGTGGTCGAATTTTCCATCTCCAAGGAAAAACACTCTGATCTCCTATCAGAAAAATCCCCAATTCGCCTTTTGGTGCTTCGACTCTTACATAAAGTTCTTGTTTGGACAATTCAAAAGTTGGAGAAGGTTTTTTACTAATAAATCGATATTCAAAATCATTCCATTCAGTATCTTTTATTCTATCAAAGCGTCGGAATTCTAAATTCTCAAAGGGCCCCCCTGGAATTCCTTCCAGAGCCTGTTGGATAATTTTTATGGATTCTGTCATTTCACTGATTCGTACTAAATAACGAGCTAATGAATCCCCTTCTTTTTGCCATTGAACCTCCCAATCAAATTCGTCGTAACACTCATAATGATCCACTTTACGAAGGTCCCATTGTATTCCGGAAGCTCGTAGCATTGGTCCTGATAAACCCCAATTTAGTGCTTCTTCTCCTCCAATAATGCCTACGCCCTCAACTCGTTCTAAAAAAATAGGATTCCGTGTAATAAGCTTTTGATATTCAGCAACCCCTGTTAAAAAATAATCGCAAAAATCCAAACATTTATCTATCCATCCATGAGGTAGATCAGCAGCTATTCCTCCGATACGAAAATAATTATGCATCATTCGCATGGCGGTGGCAGCTTCGAATAGGTCATATATCAATTCTCGTTCTCGAAAAATATAGAAGAAAGGGGTCTGTGCCCCAATATCGGCCATAAAAGGGCCAAGCCATAACAAATGGGAAGCTATACGACTTAACTCCAACATAATGGCTCTGATATAGCTAGCCCTTTTAGGTACTTGAATATTGCCTAGTTGTTCGGGTCCATTTACGGTTATTGCTTCTGTGAACATAGTAGCTAAATAATCCCAACGTGTTACATAAGGCAAATATTGTATAATTGTTCGGTTTTCCGCAATTTTCTCCATTCCTCTGTGTAAATAACCCAATATTGGTTCACAGTCAATAACATCTTCACCATCGAGAGTAACGATAAGTCGAAGAACACCATGCATTGATGGGTGGTGAGGACCCATATTGACTATCATGAGGTCTTTTCTTGTAGTTGTTGCAATCATAAGTTTTTTACCGAGTCATTCTTCCATGAATTGCTGAAAGTAAAAAGAAGTTCATCAAAATTGAAACGAATAAGTTCAAATGATATCACTCTTCAAATTAACGAGTTTTTGTCTCTCGAATATCCAACTGACCAATTAATTCTTTATAACGTACTCTATTTTTTTTTGACAAATAAGCCAGTAGTCGTTGACGTTTTCCCAAAATTTTCCGCAAACCTCTCTGAGATGAATAGTCTTTTTTGTGCAATTCCAAATGTGAAGTAAGTCTCCTTATCTTAGTGGTGAAACTGAATACTTGAAATTCAACAGACCCTCTGTTTTCTTCGTTTTCTTTTTGAGAAATAACCGAAATGAATGAATTTCTTACCATAAAAAAATTTCCCCTCTCCCTTTTTACAGATATGGATTTTACCGATCAGTAATAATAATGTCATTCATTTGAATGTGGTATATACAATAATCTAATCCAAATTTCTTTATGAACTCCTAATTTTTTCAATTCAAATGAATCAATCCAATTTTCAATTGGATTTAGATAGGGATAGAAAAGGATTGGCACATTTTCGTATTCACAAAAGCGAAGAATTTAGACCTAAAATGAAGAAGGTTCTGTTGATTCAATTCTTGATCGAATTGATACATTATTCATTTAGTATTGGATATTCGAATGAAATGTAAGACAGGACGTGTGATGTGTATATTTGTTTGCTTTCATATATTCTATATAGTAGAGGATATATAGGAAAATGTACTATCAACGAATTTTCAATCGTGGATACAAATGTATCCTTAACATACTGAAACGACTGCCATTATTGGTATCAAACCAATAGCGATTCATACAAGCTAAGTCTTCTAATCGATAATTAGGCCAAAGAAAGAACTTCAATTTCATTAATTGATTTTTCTCTCTATCAAGGTGATTACTGTCATCTAGAACTTGGCTGCTATTCTTCTCGTTGCAAAATACAGGATTTTGATCTACATGATTCCTATTTTTTGAATTGAAACAAATTAGAATTCTGAATTTTCTACGACGCCTAAACGATAAAATATTTTCAGGAACAAGCAAATCCAAATGATTTTTGTCTCTATTTCCTGTTATTCTTTCATGTGGTGGAATAGATTCATCAAAATTATTCTTAGCAACATATCTTTGTTCTCGGTATCTTTGATTAGTTTGGTGCTTACTCTTATGAACCAACGAAATATCTATGGTTTGATACATAATAAATTGTCCGTCGTTTTTTACAGACAGACGAATGGGTTCGATAATCAATATTCCCCTTTTCATCAATTCTGGAAGAGTTAAATTATTCTGAATCAGCATTATATCCAAACTCATTTCTCCCCTTTGAATCGAGGATATAGAAATTTTTCTTGGATCTATTAGTCTAAGCAGGAGGCAATATACCTTAATATTATTGATCATTCTTTGATTCAAAGTATCGTCCCATCTCAATTGAAAAAGCAAATAACGGTTCAGGAACAAATCTAGTTCTGCTTCCATGTTGCTTTTGTATTGTTTTTTCTTTTTATCTTTTTTCATGTCCGATCTTGCATAATCTTCTTCAATATCTTTTTGTTGGTTTGAAAGAACGGATCCAAGATCCCCTTGGCTTGTGGTTTTTTTTTCTTCTTGATTTCGATTCTTTATTTTTTTATTCGATGGTATCAAAAAACTTTCTTTTTGCTTTTCATTAATCTTTTGATTTTGATTTTCATTACTATTTTCATTTCTATTCAAATTTAAAAGAAGTAATTTGTTTGGTATAAACCAAGGTTTCGTTTTATATGCATTATAAAGTAACAAAAATTCTGGGAAGAACCAAAGTTGCAGATTCGATATGGGACGCTTTAGTATTTTTTCATTCATCCCCATCCAATCCAAAAATACTTTGGGGGAGTTTGGTGGATTCATTTCTGGAATCATAAGATAAAAAATATTTTTTTTATCAATTATTTGATAATTATTAGTAACAATCTGAGTCTTTTGATTACTATTGGCATCGATCGTGATCCAGGCTTCAATATCGACTTTTTGTCTAAGATCAAAATTGAGAATTTTCCAATCCAAATATTTTCTATCGGGAGTTTTTTCCATATATAGAATATCGCCTTTTCCTAGATAATTATTGATAGGGATACTCCTCAGCATATCAAAAAAAGTGTCTTTATATGTGTTGTAATTATAAGAAATCTCTTGGTTCTTATTTCCTTGAAACGGCGATCTAGAAATAAACGAGTCCTTTTTATTTTCATAATTAAAAGATTTATATGATAAAAGATCATATTTATAGTATTTTTGAAAATTATCTTTTTGATTCGATAATGAATAGACTTCAAAAAGATTTTGTTTTTTGTAGTCAATTAATTGGTCTTTTTCATATGAATTCCATTTGCTTAAATTTTTTCTTTTAACCATACGACGTTGATGAACTCTATTTCGCTGTGGTATTAATCTAGACCATCTGATCTGAGATAAATCGTATTGATAATGCCCTCTTAACCAGTTTTTCCATTGATTCATTTTAGAACTTGGAAGTCTGTTATCCCTTAATTTAGAATGAACTATTCCTTGTGTTTCAAAAGAATCCTTTATTTCAGGCTTAAGAAAAAAAGGGATTCCTTGATATTGAAGAACAGATTTTAATTTATACAAGTTAATAACTTGGGTTTGTGCTAATTTGTAAAATACATATGCTTGTGACAAGTAGGATAAGTCATAAAAAATATGTGAATTTGTCTTACTAATATTAGAAAGTGGCTTTTTTATAGTCGAAATAAACTCAATTGGATTTTGATTTTTTTTATTAATTATTTCTTGATTTGTTTCATTATTGTAAATGGATTTATTCATAATTTTTTTTGTTGATTCAAGAAATAATTTTTTCTTCATTCTGGGAATATTAATGATAGATAAAAATATATTTGTGTATATTCTTTCAATGAATAATTTTATAAAAAGGGGTAATTTACAGATTAATCGAGCATTTCTTCTTTTTAATATTTGCCATTTTTCGAATCTTTTAGCATTATAACTTGTTTTGTTAAGACTAATATTTATTTCTGGAGTTACTTTATTTTTCTCTTTTGTAATTCTTTCTATTTGATTTCTAATTCTATTTGTTCTAGCAGTCAGATCCTTCATTTTTTTTTCTGTCAATGAAGAATTTGTCCAACATGGAGATGCAATTTGACTAAATGATTCGTGAATCATCTGATTGCTGATTATGAGACCTGTTTCTTTTTTAGTTTCACTCGATTCATATACTTCTACTTCTTTTGATCGAAATAAGAGAATTGGATTTATTTTTAAGAGTTCTTTTTTTATTTTTTTTAAAAAAATGACACTTTTGATAACCCATTTTTTTGTTTCTTTTGAAACTTTTCGAAGTAATTTGATTTTTCCTTTTAAAATTTTTAGAAGTAGAAAATATTTCTTTTTAAATTTTTCAATTTTTTTTTCGAGTTCCTTAAAAATGGGTTCAAAGAAGGAGGGTCGTTTTCGGGGAGAACCAAAAGGAAGTTCGGTTTCCATTCCCCAAACTGTTAAAAAACAAAAATCATTTTTTTCTTTTTTCTTTTTCATTATTAGATCTTTATGAGAGAATCGGAGTTTAGATCTATGCCAAGGTTTCAGACAGAAAGGAAATAAGATTTTTATCTGAATACCGTCTGTCAACCAATTTTGCGGAAATTCTGTTTCGGATAATTGAACACCATTATAGGTACATTTAATATGCATCTCCCTATTCCATTCCTGGAAATCCTCATACCATTCAGGAAGTTGCAATAGTAACATACGTCCAATATTTTTCGCTATTATCAATGAAGGTAATAGAATAGATTTTCTAAAAATAGATTGAGTTATTAACATGGAACCTCTTATTACTTGCGCAAATGGAATGCTATCCCAGGCCTCTGCTATCTCTATTCGCCCGTTCTCCTTTCTTTTGTTCTCTTCTTTTTTTTCCTTCTCTTTTTTTTCTTCTCTTTTTGTTTGCTCGTCTGTATACTCTACAATTTTGAATGCTGACCCTTTCCCTACCCAATTCCTAAAAATTCGTTTAATTGGTCCAGAGATATCAAAAGAAAAAAGAAGGGATTTTTTTATTCTGTCCAAAAAAAGAGGGGAATGCACATTTGCTTGAAACAGTTCCCAAATAACTATTTTACGCCTTTGAGCACGTATAGAACCTTTGATTATGCCTCGCCGAAAATCTGATTGTTGTGAATAGCGTATCAAAGCCACTTCGTCTGTTTGATCAGGAGGATTAGTATCCTCAGTATGTTCCTTGTTATCAGTAAAAATTACTACACGTTTGGCTTTTCTTGAGCGAATTTCATGATCTAATGGTCCGTTTTCTTGATCTTCTCCTGATTCTTGTTCCAACTCGGTGGTTAATTTGTATAACCATCGAGACACTTTTTTACTGATTTCTTTTATTCTAATCGATTTTTTGCTAATTTTTTGACCATTAGTATCAGTTACAATTCTATTTTTAAAATATTTTAAAAATTTTGTTCCTTTTTCGGAATCTATTCTTCCTTCTTCTTCGTCTGAAAATACAGAAAGACCCTTCGAATTAAAATTCGATCCTGATTCTTTACCAAATTCATTGATGAAAGTTAAAAAATCAACAATTTCGGTTGATAATGGTTTTTTATCGAATCGATCTATTTTCTGTTCAAATTTTTGGTAATCAGTATCAGGAAGAAGGATACCATGAATGCGATTTATTCCAATTTTCTCTATGAAATTGTCTATCGAAGTTTTTTTTATTTTTATGATTGAAGGTGAAAAGCTTTTTGTTATTGTTCTACGATATGGTCCGTTCAAGAAAGGATCATACATTTGGGGTAAGTATTCTTTTGTAGTATTGTTATTACACAACCTAGTCCTTGTTTCGAGTATATTAAAAATAATGGATTCTTTGTCTAGAGCTTCAATTCGAGTTATAAATTCGTTCTTTAAATTATTACTTTTTTGTTTATTGGTATAAAC